GCTCACGTAGCTTAAACCAAAGCATAGCACTGAAGATGCTAAGATGAACCCTGAAAAGTTCCGTAAGCACAAAGGTTTGGTCCTAGCCTTACTATCAACTTTAGCTCAAATTACACATGCAAGTCTCCGCAGTCCCGTGAGGATGCCCCCAACTTCCCACCCGGAAATAGGGAGCCGGCATCAGGCACAACCAATAGCCCAAGACGCCTTGCTCAGCCACACCCCCAAGGGAATTCAGCAGTGATAGACATTAAGCCATAAGTGAAAACTTGACTTAGTCGGAGCTAAGAGGGCCGGTAAAACTCGTGCCAGCCACCGCGGTTATACGAGAGACCCTAGTTGATTGAAACGGCGTAAAGAGTGGTTATGGAATTCTTTTCTTAAAGCAGAAAACCTCTCAAACTGTTATACGCACCCAGAGGTTAAAATACCTCACACGAAAGTGACTTTATCTTCGCCTACCAGAACCCACGAAAGCTAGGACACAAACTGGGATTAGATACCCCACTATGCCTAGCCGTAAACTTTTATGCTAATGTACAACTAGCATCCGCCAGGGAACTACAAGCACCAGCTTAAAACCCAAAGGACTTGGCGGTGCCTCAGACCCCCCTAGAGGAGCCTGTTCTAGAACCGATAACCCCCGTTCAACCTCACCACTTCTTGCCCTTTCCGCCTATATACCACCGTCGCCAGCTTACCCTGTGAAGGAAAAGTAAGCGAAATGGAGACTCTCCAAAACGTCAGGTCGAGGTGTAGCACACGAAGTGGGAAGAAATGGGCTACATTGCCTAATCTAGGCTACTAACGGAAAGTCGCCTGAAAAGACTATTTGAAGGTGGATTTAGCAGTAAGGGGGGAATAGAGTGCCCCCTTGAAGCCGGCTCTGAGGCGCGCACACACCGCCCGTCACTCTCCCCAACAACCTTAATTCACCAGTAATTTAACCCAAAACACACAATAAAGGGGAGGCAAGTCGTAACATGGTAAGTGTACCGGAAGGTGCACTTGGAATAACTAGGGCGTGGCCGAGATAGTCAGGCAACTCTCTTACACTGAGTCCACATCCATGCAAGTTGGATCGTCCTAAGCCACAAAGCTAGCTCTAACCCTATAGCAAAGTTGATAATATAATTAACTACTCAATTACCAAAAAGCAAAAACCAAATCATTTGACCTTCCCAGTATGGGCGACAGAAAAGAATTTACAGAAGCAATAGAAAAAGTACCGCAAGGGAAAGCTGAAAGAGAAATGAAATAACCCATTAAAGCACAGAAAAGCAGAGACTACCTCTCGTACCTTTTGCATCATGATTCAGCAAGTTAACTCAAGCAAAGAGCACTCTAGTTTGCACCCCCGAAACTTGACGAGCTACTCCGAGACAGCCATCTATGGGCCAACCCGTCTCTGTGGCAAAAGAGTGGGAAGATCTCCGAGTAGAGGCAAAAAACCTACCGAGTCAAGTTATAGCTGGTTGCCCAATAAATGAATACAAGTTCAGCCCTGCCTAGCCCAACTCACACCAGTTTTACGAAAAAAGACAAAGAGCTAACCCGCAGGAGTTAATCAGAGGAGGTACAGCTCCCCTGATACAGGATACAACCTTTTTAGGAGACAAAAGAATACTGCCAAGCAAGGCCTTAGGTCTCAGTGGGCCTGAAAGCAGCCATCTGACCTGAAAGCGTTAAAGCTCCGACCAAAAGTAAAGCCTTTTATTTAATCTAAATTTCTGCTCCCCTAAATCTCATTGGGCCTCTCCATGCACTCATGGAAGAGACTATGCTGGAACGAGTAACAAGAAGAATGAACTTCTCCACGCACAAGTGTATGTCAAATTGGACTAACCATCGACAATCAACGAACCCAACAAAAGAGGGCCCTACACACCCGCCACCTCTGACCAAGAAAACCATGTTCCCCCAAATCGTTACCCCGACACAGGAGTGCCAGAAAAAGGAAAGACTTAAAGAAAAAAAAGGAACTCGGCAAACCTAGACCTCGCCTGTTTACCAAAAACATCGCCTCTTGCATTCCAAAGTATAAGAGGTCCCACCTGCCCTGTGACTCTAAGTTTAACGGCCGCGGTATTCTAACCGTGCGAAGGTAGCGCAATCAATTGCCTTTTAAATGAAGGCCTGTATGAATGGTATAACGAGGGTCTAACTGTCTCTTTTTTCTAGTCAGTTAAACTGATCTGTCCGTGCAGAAGCGGACATCCTAATACAAGACGAGAAGACCCTATGGAGCTTTAGACACTAGCCAACTGTGAATAAGCGACTAAACTACACAAGTCTTAAATACCCACAACCCCTGGTGATGTAGTCTTAGGTTGGGGCGACCACGGGAGAAAGCAAAGCTCCCAAGCAGACCGGGACAACCCTTAAGCCGAGAGTTGCAACTCTAAGCCGCAAAAATTTTGACTGAAATGATCCGGTTGAAAAACCGATTAACGAACCAAGTTACCCTAGGGATAACAGCGCAATCCCCTCCCAGAGTCCCTATCGACGAGGGGGTTTACGACCTCGATGTTGGATCAGGACATCCTAATGGTGCAGCCGCTATTAAGGGTTCGTTTGTTCAACGATTAAAGTCCTACGTGATCTGAGTTCAGACCGGAGTAATCCAGGTCGGTTTCTATCTGTAAAGCTTTCACCCCTAGTACGAAAGGACCGGGGTGAGGGGGCCCATGCTGAAAGCAAGCCCCTCATCTACCTGCTGAAGTCAACTAAAGCAAGTAAGGATAAGCAACTCAACGGCTCAAAAAAAGAGCCGTGTATTTATTCGCGCTAGAGTGGCAGAGCCTGGTAAATGCAGGAAGCCTAAGCCTTCCACCCCGGAGGTTCAAGTCCTCCCTCTAACTTATGCTAAGCACCATTATTACCCACATTATTAACCCCCTAGCTTACATTGTCCCAGTGCTATTAGCGGTAGCATTCTTAACCCTAGTGGAACGAAAAGTACTAGGATATATGCAACTGCGAAAAGGACCAAATGTCGTGGGACCCTACGGACTTCTTCAACCGATTGCAGACGGTGTTAAACTATTTATCAAGGAGCCAGTCCGACCCTCAACCTCATCTCCGTTCTTATTCTTAGCCACCCCTACACTAGCTCTCACACTAGCCCTCACGTTATGAGCACCCCTTCCAATGCCCCACCCAGTTACAGACTTAAATCTAAGTATATTATTTATCCTAGCACTGTCCAGCTTAGCCGTCTACTCTATTTTAGGGTCCGGATGAGCATCCAACTCCAAGTACGCCCTTATTGGTGCACTCCGAGCAGTAGCCCAAACCATTTCTTACGAAGTAGCACTGGGATTAATCCTGCTTTCTACAATTGTGTTTACAGGCGGGTTTACATTGACTATATTTAGCGTCACGCAGGAGAGCATTTGACTTCTCGCCCCAGCTTGACCGCTGGCTGCAATGTGATTCGTTTCCACTCTAGCCGAAACCAATCGGGCACCCTTTGATCTTACCGAAGGAGAATCTGAATTAGTATCAGGCTTCAATGTAGAATATGCGGGAGGCCCCTTTGCTCTTTTTTTCCTGGCCGAATACGCCAACATTCTTTTTATAAACACCCTATCAGCCATTTTATTCATGGGCGCAACTAACTTACCCATGTTCCCAGAACTCACCACTATTAATATTATAATTAAAGCCGCCTTCCTATCTGCCCTGTTCTTATGAGTACGAGCCTCGTACCCACGATTTCGCTATGATCAACTTATACACTTGGTGTGAAAAAACTTCCTACCCCTCACACTAGCTCTTATTATATGACACACAGCTGTACCCCTCGCCACCGCAGGGTTGCCCCCTCAGCTTTAACGGAACTGTGCCTGAACGCCTAAGGGACACTTTGATAGAGTGAACCACGGGGGTTAAACTCCCCTCAGCTCCTTAGAAATAAGGGAATTGAACCCTTCCTCCGAAAATCAAAACTTCGGGTGCTTCCTCTACACCATTTTCTAGTAAGGTCAGCTAAATAAGCTTTTGGGCCCATACCCCAAACATGTTGGTTAAAATCCTTCCCATACTAATGAACCCTTATGTACTTACCCTCCTACTTATAAGTCTTGGACTGGGGACTACCCTGACCTTTATAAGCTCACACTGACTCCTCGCCTGAATAGGCCTGGAAATCAACACACTGGCCATCATCCCCCTCATAGCTCAAAAACATCATCCTCGAGCGGTTGAAGCCACAACTAAATACTTCTTGATCCAAGCGACAGCGGCAGCCATGATCTTATTTGCAGCCTCGACCAACGCCTGAGTAATGGGCCAATGAGACATTAATCACATATCTCACCCCCTCACCTCCGCTATAGCTATGACAGCCCTAGCACTAAAAGTAGGGCTAGCGCCTCTCCATCTCTGATTACCCGAAGTACTGCAGGGCATCACTATTACTACAGGACTCATCCTGTCAACTTGACAAAAGCTAGCTCCGCTAGCACTTATTATGCAGACCGCAAATTTTACCCATCCCCTTCTTCTCACCACCCTGGCCCTTTCCTCCACACTCATCGGAGGCTGAGGAGGACTCAATCAGACCCAACTCCGTAAAATCTTGGCATACTCCTCAATTGCTCACCTGGGCTGAATGATCTTAGTGTCACAAATAGCCCCCCAAATAACCCTCATTGCACTAACCACCTACATCATTATAACTGGTGCAGCCTTTCTCACCTTAAACAACATCAACTGCACAAAAACTATTACCTTAGCTTCTGCTTGAACCAAGGCCCCCACGCTAGCAGCCCTGACTTGTCTCATCCTCCTGTCCTTAGGCGGACTTCCACCCCTCACCGGATTTCTCCCTAAATGACTTATTATCCAAGAACTTGCCAGCCAAGGACTAGCCCTTACCGCCACCATCATTGCCCTTACCGCACTAATTAGTCTCTTCTTTTACCTCCGACTAACCTACGCCGTTACCCTCACCCTCTCCCCACAAACCTCATATGCCACCACACCCTGACGTATCCAAACAAAACAACCAACTCTAGCGCTTTCCTTGGCTACCATCTCGGCCACCTGCCTTCTCCCCATTACCCCCACCATTTTTACTCTTTTAACCTAGGAACTTAGGATAGTATTTAGACCATGAGCCTTCAAAGCTCCAAGCAGGAGTGAAAATCTCCTAGTCCCTGCTAAGACTTGCGGGATTTTATCCCACATCACCTGAATGCAACTCAGACACTTTAATTAAGCTAAAGCCTTTCTAGGCGGGAAGGCCTCGATCCTACAAACTCTTAGTTAACAGCTAAGCGCCCTAACCAGCGAGCATCCGCCTACTTTCCCCGCCGCCTCGTAAAAGGCGGGGAAAGCCCCGGCAGGCGTTAACCTACGTCTTCGGGCTTGCAACCCGACATGAACTTCACCACAGAGCTTGGTAGAAAGAGGATTTTAACCTCTGTCATCGGAGCTACAATCCGCCGCCTAAGCCCTCGGCCAATCTACCTGTGGCAATTACACGTTGATTTTTCTCAACAAATCACAAAGACATTGGCACCCTCTATCTTATTTTCGGTGCCTGAGCAGGAATAGTAGGGACAGCACTTAGCCTCCTTATTCGAGCAGAACTAAGCCAACCAGGAGCACTTCTGGGGGACGATCAGATTTACAATGTAATTGTGACTGCTCACGCATTTGTAATAATCTTTTTTATAGTAATGCCTATCCTAATCGGTGGGTTCGGGAACTGACTGGTCCCCTTAATACTAGGGGCCCCAGACATAGCATTCCCTCGAATAAATAACATGAGCTTTTGACTCCTTCCTCCATCATTTCTCCTTCTTCTTGCATCATCTGGGGTTGAAGCAGGGGCCGGAACGGGGTGAACAGTTTACCCCCCTCTAGCAGGAAATTTAGCCCATGCAGGAGCGTCAGTAGATCTAACAATCTTCTCTCTCCACCTAGCAGGTATCTCATCAATCTTAGGTGCCATCAACTTTATTACCACTATCATTAACATGAAACCGCCTGCAATCTCACAATATCAGACACCTTTATTTGTCTGAGCCGTGTTAATTACAGCAGTACTTTTACTTCTTTCACTTCCTGTTCTAGCTGCCGGGATTACTATGCTTCTTACAGATCGAAATCTAAATACCACCTTCTTCGACCCAGCAGGGGGAGGAGATCCCATTCTTTATCAACACCTATTCTGATTCTTCGGGCACCCGGAAGTTTACATTCTTATTCTCCCAGGATTTGGAATGATCTCGCACATCGTAGCCTACTACGCCGGTAAAAAAGAACCTTTCGGCTACATAGGAATGGTTTGAGCTATGATGGCCATTGGACTACTAGGGTTCATTGTTTGAGCCCATCACATGTTCACGGTAGGAATGGACGTAGATACTCGAGCATACTTTACATCCGCAACAATGATTATTGCTATCCCAACAGGAGTTAAAGTCTTTAGCTGACTTGCCACCCTGCACGGAGGAGCTATTAAATGAGAGACTCCTATGCTATGGGCACTAGGTTTTATTTTCCTATTCACGGTTGGTGGTCTTACAGGAATTGTATTAGCTAATTCATCACTAGACATTGTCCTACACGATACATATTATGTAGTAGCACATTTCCACTACGTTCTTTCTATGGGTGCAGTATTTGCCATCGTTGCAGGATTTGTACACTGATTCCCCCTATTCACAGGATACACCCTACACAGCACCTGAACAAAAATCCACTTCGGGGTTATGTTCGTGGGAGTTAATCTTACGTTCTTCCCTCAACACTTCCTAGGACTAGCAGGAATGCCTCGACGGTACTCCGACTATCCGGACGCATATACTCTTTGAAACACTGTATCCTCAATCGGCTCACTAATCTCCCTCGTTGCAGTAATTATGTTCTTGTTTATTATTTGAGAAGCATTTGCCGCTAAACGAGAAGTAGCATCAGTAGAGCTAACGATCACCAACGTAGAATGACTTCACGGATGCCCTCCCCCCTACCACACATTTGAGGAGCCAGCTTTTGTTCAAGTCAAATAACGAGAAAGGAGGGAATCGAACCCCCGTGGGATGGTTTCAAGCCAACCACATAACCACTCTGACACTTTCTTAATTTGAGGCGCTAGTAAAATATTACCTTGTCTTGTCAAGACAAAATTGTGGGTTAAACTCCCACGCACCTTGACAGAGCTAAATGGCACATCCCTCACAACTAGGATTGCAAGACGCGGCCTCCCCTGTAATAGAAGAATTAATTCACTTCCATGACCATGCGCTAATAATCGTATTCTTAATTAGCACACTGGTTCTTTACGTCATCGTAGCTATGGTCTCTATTAAACTTACCAATAAATACATTTTAGACTCCCAAGAAATCGAAATCGTATGAACGATTCTCCCCGCTGTTATTCTTATCATAATCGCACTACCGTCCCTGCGGATCCTTTATCTTATGGACGAAATTAACGACCCTCATTTGACTATCAAAGCTGTAGGACACCAATGATACTGAAGCTACGAATACACAGACTATGAAGACCTAGGATTTGACTCATATATAGTCCCAACTCAAGACCTTTCTCCCGGACAGTTCCGACTCCTAGAAACCGATCATCGAATGGTTGTACCAATAGAATCCCCAGTGCGGGTCCTAGTCACAGCTGAAGACGTACTTCATTCTTGAGCAGTTCCGGCTCTCGGCGTAAAAATAGATGCAGTGCCAGGACGCCTTAATCAAACTGCCTTCATTACCTCTCGACCCGGAGTATTCTATGGACAATGTTCAGAAATCTGCGGAGCTAACCACAGTTTCATACCTATCGTCGTAGAAGCTGTTCCTCTAGAACACTTCGAAAATTGATCATCACTCATAATTGAAGACGCCTCATCAGGAAGCTAAAAGGATCTAGCGTCAGCCTTTTAAGCTGAAGTTTGGTGACTCCGCCCCACCTCTGGTGACATGCCTCAATTAAACCCCGCCCCTTGATTTTTTATCCTAATCCTCTCATGACTCACATTTCTAATTATTCTTCCCCCTAAAGTTCTAGCACACGAATTTACGAACGAACCCACGGTTATAGGCGCCGAAAAGCCTAAGCCCGAATCTTGAAACTGACCATGATACTAAGCTTCTTCGATCAATTTGCAAGCCCCAACTACATAGGAATTCCGCTTATTGCCTTAGCAATTGTCCTTCCATGAATTCTTTTCCCCACCCCTACATCTCGATGACTAAATAACCGACTTCTTACGCTGCAAGGATGATTTATTAACCGTGTAAGCCAACAGATCTTCCTCCCAATTAATCAGGGGGGGCACAAATGAGCCATGTTATTTACATCATTACTTATTTTCCTTATTACAATCAACATGCTAGGGCTCCTACCGTATACGTTTACACCAACTACCCAACTTTCTCTCAATATAGCATTCGCAGTGCCCTTATGGTTAGCTACAGTCATTATTGGCATGCGAAATCAGCCAACCGCAGCATTAGGACATCTTCTCCCAGAGGGCACTCCCGCCCCGCTGATTCCTGTTCTAATTATTATCGAAACCATTAGCCTGTTTATCCGACCGCTCGCTCTTGGTGTTCGACTTACAGCAAACCTCACAGCGGGACACTTGCTTATTCAACTCATTGCAACCGGTGCATTTGTTCTTTTACCTATGATGCCTACCGTTGCAATTTTAACAGCCACAGTTCTCTTCCTTCTCACGCTTCTAGAAGTAGCTGTTGCAATGATTCAAGCCTACGTCTTTGTTCTACTACTTAGCCTCTACCTACAAGAGAACGTCTAATGGCCCACCAAGCACATGCATTTCACATAGTTGACCCCAGCCCTTGACCTTTAACCGGCGCAGTTGGAGCCTTACTGCTCACATCCGGCACTGCGATCTGATTCCACTTCCACTCAACTACACTAGCAACATTAGGATTTATTTTAACAATCCTTACCATGTACCAGTGATGGCGAGATATTGTCCGAGAGGGCACTTTCCAGGGCCATCATACACCCCCTGTTCAAAAAGGCCTGCGGTATGGAATAATCCTTTTTATCACATCCGAAGTCTTTTTCTTTGCCGGATTCTTCTGAGCATTCTACCACTCTAGCCTAGCCCCTACTCCTGAACTGGGAGGCTGCTGACCCCCTACAGGAATTACAACCCTGGACCCATTCGAAGTCCCTCTTCTAAACACGGCAGTCCTCCTCGCATCTGGCGTAACCGTAACATGGGCACACCACAGCCTCATAGAAGGAGAACGAAAACAAGCAATTCAATCTCTCACACTAACAATTCTATTAGGTTTCTATTTTACATTCCTGCAGGGAATGGAATACTACGAAGCCCCCTTTACTATTGCAGACGGGGTCTACGGGTCTACATTCTTTGTAGCCACAGGCTTCCACGGACTACACGTTATCATTGGATCAACATTCCTGGCTGTCTGCCTACTACGCCAAGTGCTCTACCACTTTACCTCTAATCACCACTTTGGCTTTGAAGCCGCTGCCTGATACTGACACTTCGTTGATGTAGTTTGACTATTCCTGTACGTCTCTATCTACTGATGAGGATCATAATCTTTCTAGTATAAAGACAATACAAATGGCTTCCAACCATTTAATCTTAGTTTAAATCTAAGGAAAGATAATGAACCTAATCACAACAATCCTAGCAATCGCGACTGCACTGTCACTCGTATTAATGATTGTATCTTTTTGACTCCCTCAGATAAACCCAGATGCAGAAAAGTTATCACCCTACGAATGCGGCTTCGACCCTCTCGGTTCCGCCCGTCTTCCCTTTTCCATGCGATTCTTTCTGGTTGCTATTCTATTTCTTCTATTTGACCTAGAAATTGCCCTACTACTCCCCCTACCTTGAGGCAACCAGCTCCTAGAACCTAAAACCACTTTAATTTGAGTAATCGCTGTACTCGGACTTCTGACCCTTGGCTTAGTCTATGAATGACTTCAAGGAGGACTTGAGTGGGCCGAATAGAGAGTTAGTCCAACAAAGACTTCTAATTTCGGCTTAGACAATTATGGTGAAAATCCATAACCCTCTTATGACCCCAACACACTTCAGCTTTACTACAGCATTTATCCTAGGCCTCTCAGGAGTGGCATTTCATCGAACCCACCTTCTTTCTGCCCTACTGTGCTTAGAGGGCATGATACTGTCACTATTTATTGCCCTGTCACTCTGATCGTTGCAGATAGGAGCAACGAATTTCACACCGGCACCCATAATGCTTCTTGCCTTCTCAGCATGCGAAGCAAGTGCAGGGCTAGCCTTATTAGTAGCAACCGCTCGCACTCACGGCACAGATCGCCTACAAAACCTGAATCTACTACAATGCTAAAAGTACTTATCCCCACTCTTATGCTATTCCCAACAATCTGACTGTCCCCCCAGAAATGATTGTGGACTGCTACTACAACGCACAGCCTAGTCATTGCCTTACTCAGCTTCAGTTGATTAAACTGACCCTCTGAAACAGGATGATCAGCTTCCAACACCTACATGGCCATCGACCCTCTATCTTCTCCTTTATTAGTTCTTACCTGCTGATTATTACCGCTAATAATCTTGGCCAGCCAAAACCACACTCAGGCTGAACCCATCTCCCGCCAGCGAATGTACATCACCCTTCTAACCTCTCTTCAAGCTTTCCTAATCCTAGCCTTCGGAGCCACTGAAGTAATTATGTTTTATATTATGTTTGAAGCCACACTAGTACCCACTCTCATTATTATCACTCGTTGAGGAAACCAAGCAGAACGACTTAATGCAGGTACATACTTTTTATTCTATACACTAGCGGGATCTCTCCCCCTGTTAGTTGCTCTTCTAGCCCTTCAAGCCTCAACAGGAAGCCTATCAATAATTACACTAAACTTCAGTCAGGCCCCTTCTCTTACCCACCAAGCCGACAAACTATGGTGAGCCGCCTGTCTACTTGCCTTCCTAGTTAAAATGCCACTTTATGGCGTTCACCTCTGACTTCCTAAAGCTCACGTAGAGGCCCCCATTGCGGGATCTATGGTACTTGCTGCAGTTCTCCTAAAATTAGGGGGATACGGGATGATTCGTATCACGCCTATTCTTGACCCACTAACTAAAGAATTGGCGTATCCCTTTATTGTTCTTGCACTTTGAGGCATTGTAATAACGGGCACAATCTGCTTGCGTCAGACAGACCTGAAATCCCTCATTGCCTACTCCTCCGTTAGTCACATGGGGCTCGTGGCTGGTGGAATTCTTACTCAAACCCCCTGAGGCCTCACCGGTGCAATTATCTTAATAATTGCACACGGCCTCACCTCTTCAGCACTTTTCTGTCTAGCCAACACCAGCTATGAACGAACACATAGCCGAACAATAGCCCTTGCACGAGGTATACAAACCCTATTCCCACTAACAACCACATGATGATTCATCGCCAACTTGGCGAACCTGGCCCTACCCCCTCTTCCAAACTTAATAGGAGAAATAATGATTATTACTACAATATTTAACTGATCGCCATGATCAATCGTACTCACAGGTTTAGGAACTCTAATTACTGCGGGCTACTCACTGTATATGTTCTTAATAACACAACGAGGCCAAACCCCCTCCCACATTACCGCACTTCCTCCTTACCACACCCGAGAGCATCTCCTGATTTCCCTCCACCTTATCCCCATCATTCTACTTATAGTTAAGCCAGAACTCATATGAGGATGATTTTACTGCAGGTGTAGTTTACTAAAAATGTTGGATTGTGATTCCAAAGAAAGGGGTTAAACCCCCCTCCCCCGCCGGAGAGAGGCCTGAGGCACAAGAGACTGCTAATCTCTTCCCCTACAGTTAAAATCTGTAGCTCACTCGGCTCATGAAGGATAATAGTCATCCGCTGGTCTTAGGAACCAAAAACTCTTGGTGCAAATCCAAGCAGGAGCTATGCAAACCACCCTTGTAATAACCTCATCATTTATGCTAATCTTCGTCATGCTAGCATACCCCCTCATAACCACAATCAACCCCACTCCTGTAAAAGGTCAGTGGGCAACCACCCATGTCAAGACCGCAGTCAGTTCTGCATTCGCCGTAAGTTTACTGCCATTGTTTATCTTCCTTGATCAGGGGCTGGAGGCAGTAGTTACGAACTGACACTGAATAAACACATCAACGTTCAGCATTAGCATTAGCCTTAAACTGGACTTCTACTCCATTATTTTTACACCCATTGCTCTATTCGTTACATGATCCATTTTAGAGTTCGCTGCTTGATATATGCACGAAGATCCTAACATGAATCGCTTCTTTAAATACTTGCTCACCTTCCTTATCGCAATAATCATCCTGGTCACGGCTAATAACATGTTTCAACTTTTTATCGGCTGAGAAGGCGTAGGAATCATGTCCTTTCTACTCATTGGTTGATGATACGGACGAGCAGATGCCAATACCGCTGCGCTTCAAGCTGTGATTTATAACCGAGTGGGGGATATTGGATTCATCCTCACTATGGCCTGATTTGCTACCAAAATTAATTCCTGAGAAATTCAACAAATTTTTTCCCTCTCCAAAGACTTCAACACAACCCTACCTGCATTGGGACTAGTTATCGCTGCAACTGGAAAATCCGCACAGTTCGGGTTGCACCCATGGCTCCCATCTGCAATGGAAGGTCCTACCCCAGTCTCTGCCCTACTGCATTCAAGCACTATGGTCGTCGCAGGGATCTTCCTGCTCATCCGCCTTCACCCATTTATGGCGTCTAACGACACCATTATAACTATCTGTCTTTGCCTCGGCGCACTAACAACACTATTTACCGCTACATGTGCTCTAACCCAAAACGACATCAAAAAAATTGTAGCTTTCTCGACCTCTAGCCAACTTGGATTAATAATGGTTACGATTGGCCTCAACCAACCCCAACTAGCCTTCCTCCACATTTGTACACATGCATTCTTTAAAGCAATACTCTTCCTCTGCTCAGGGTCGATTATTCACAGCCTTAACGACGAGCAAGACATCCGAAAAATAGGAGGCCTTCACCACTTAGCACCTTTCACCTCCACCTGCACAACAATTGGAAGTCTAGCCCTCACAGGGACTCCGTTCTTAGCTGGATTCTTCTCCAAAGACGCAATCATCGAAGCCCTTAACACCTCACACCTCAACGCCTGAGCCCTGGTCCTGACCCTAGTAGCAACTTCTTTCACCGCTGCCTACAGCCTTCGAGTAATCTTTTTTGTTTCCATGGGAACCCCACGATTCCTTCCGCTTTCCCCGATCAATGAAAACGACCCCCAAGTGATTAATCCAATCAAACGACTGGCCTGAGGAAGCATTGTTGCAGGTTTGATTCTTACATCAAACATTCTTCCTTCTAACACGCCCATTATGACCATGCCACCCCTTCTTAAGCTAGCCGCCCTACTAGTTACAATCATGGGCCTTCTTACAGCGTTAGAGTTAGCAAACCTAACCTCTAAACAACTTAAAATTACTCCAACCATCAAAGTCCATAATTTTTCAAACGCACTAGGCTACTTTCCCACCACAGTCCACCGACTAATCCCCAAAGTCACCCTAATAATAGGACAAACAATGGCCAATCAAATAGCTGATCAGACCTGACTAGAAGCATCCGGCCCCAAAGGCTTATCATCCGTACAACTTAAGATATCCTCCGTCACCAGCGATATGCAACAAGGTATAATCAAAACCTACCTTACCTCATTCCTCATTACTCTGGCGCTAGCAACACTAATGGTTGTAATTTAAACAGCCCGTAAAGTCCCGCGGCTTACCCCCCGAACAATTTCAAGAACAACAAACAAGCTTAAAAGAAGTACTGCAGCACAAATTACCAGCAGACCCCCACCCATAGAGTACATTACTCCTACTCCCCCAGTATCCTCTGACAAGACGAAAAACTCCTTGAAGGTGCTCACTGCGGGTAACAGGTAATTATACCAGTCACCACTAAAGTAGCCTGCGGCCACTGCCACTCCCACCAAGTAACACACTACGTACTCCAACACAGAGGCCTCTCATCACCCCTCAGGATGGGGCTCAGCTGCCAAAGCTGCAGAATAAGCAAATACAACTAACATTCCCCCTAAGTAAATTAAAAACAACACTAGTGCTAAAAAAGAAGCCCCACACCCAGCTAAAACAGCACACCCCGCCCCAGCCACTATAACCAGGCCCAAGGCTGCAAAGTAAGGTGCCGGATTAGAAGCAACCGCAATCAACCCTAAAATTAACAGAAACAGTCATCCACAAAACAAATAAGACATAATTTCCACTCGGACTTTAACCAAGACTAATGACTTGAAAAACCACCGTTGTTATTCAACTATAGAAACCTCTAATGGCAAGCCTACGAAAAACCCACCCCCTACTTAAGATCGCTAACGATGCAGTAGTAGACCTCCCAGCACCATCTAACATTTCCGTTTGATGAAATTTTGGATCCCTTTTAGGACTATGCTTGGCCACACAAATCCTCACAGGACTATTTCTAGCCATGCACTACACCTCAGATATCGCTACCGCTTTCTCGTCAGTAGCCCACATTTGTCGAGACGTAAATTACGGATGACTAATCCGAAATATACATGCAAACGGAGCATCATTTTTCTTCATCTGTATCTACGCACACATCGCCCGAGGACTTTATTATGGTTCCTACCTATATATAGAAACTTGAAACATCGGAGTAGTTCTTCTGCTCTTAGTTATAATAACCGCCTTTGTTGGGTACGTTCTACCATGAGGACAAATATCTTTCTGAGGGGCAACCGTTATTACCAACCTCCTATCCGCATTCCCCTATGTTGGGAACGAACTAGTTCAATGAATTTGAGGGGGCTTTTCAGTTGATAACGCAACACTTACCCGATTCTTCGCCTTCCACTTCCTATTTCCCTTCGTGATTGCTGGTGTCACTATTCTTCATCTTCTATTCTTACACGAAACAGGATCCAATAACCCAGCAGGACTCAACTCCGACGCAGACAAAATCGCATTCCACCCCTACTTCTCCTACAAAGACCTGTTAGGTTTTGCAGTTATACTGTTAGCACTAACCTCCTTAGCACTGTTCTCCCCCAATCTACTTGGAGACCCAGACAATTTCACCCCCGCCAATCCCCTTGTAACCCCACCCCACATTAAGCCTGAGTGATACTTCCTCTTCGCTTACGCAATTCTCCGGTCTATTCCAAACAAACTTGGGGGAGTACTTGCGCTATTATTCTCTATTCTAGTACTCATGGTTGTGCCTATCCTACACACATCAAAACAACGAGGGATCACCTTCCGGCCTATTACCCAATTCCTATTCTGAACTCTCGTTGCAGACGTCATCATTCTAACATGAATTGGAGGCATGCCTGTCGAACACCCGTTTATCATCATCGGCCAAGTGGCATCCCTGCTTTATTTCACTCTTTTCCTTGTCTTGGCACCGCTTGCAGGATGATTAGAGAACAAAGCCCTAAACTGAAACTGCCCTAGTAGCTTAGCGTTTTAAAGCGCCGGTCTTGTAATCCGGAAACGGAGGTTAAAATCCTCCCTGAGGCCCAGAGGGAAGAGGCTCGAACTCCCACCACTAGCTCCCAAAGCTAGCATTCTAAAGTTAAACTACCCTCTGACGGTATAACGTCAATATAATGCCATACGTCGTGTAAATAGCACGACAAGATATGAATGCACAGTGCATTCATGAACATATATGTATAATATTACATATATTATGGTGTTAATCCATATATGTATAATATTACATATATTATGGTGTTAATACATAATATGTATAACTTTACACTACTTATGTAAGAGTACATACCTGTATACGTATTATCATGAATCTAAGTACATTGTATTAAGAAGACAATAACACTAACTAAACCCAATCAAGTAACAAAAAAACTAAGAAAGACATAAGCTACAAATTAATACTCACGAATAATTTCAAGACAGCTGAGTAATAGAATAATCCCCATAACTCTATTAAACCATTTTCTATGCGTTCCCCAACATTTCTCGATTACTCACTTAATTAATGTAGTAAAGTCCCACCATCGGTTGCATCCTAATGTGGATCATGCTTGATGGTCAGGTCCATTAATTGTGGGGGTCGCACAGAATGAACTATTTCTGGCCTCTGGTTCCTTCTTCAGGTTCCCTCATTTCTTGACCCCCCATCAATTGCGCGTTTGCGCATAAGTTAATGCATGCAAATCGATCCTACTTTACCCACCATCATCTTCACTCTAAGGGGCATTTGGTATTTTTTTTTCGGCTTACTTTCACTTGGCATTTGACGGGGTCCTTCCTAATGTTAGTTCCATAAGGTTGAACATTTTCCTTGCTTGCGGTTTCTTTATGTTCAATACTTCACCAACATTCTTATAAGAATTGCATAAGTGATATCAGGAGCATAAACTATCGTTCTTTACTCCTTATTCCCCTACTATTGTGCCCCCCTTTGCCTCAAAAATTGGCGATTTTTCGCGCGTATAAACCCCCTTACCCCCTACGACCCAGACAAGCCTATTTTTTTCTGTCAAACCCCGAAACCAGGAAAGACCGGACTGGCGTATTCTAGCGAGTTTCGTTTGTGTGCTAGTCTTATAGTGCTGCAAAAATGGAATTTCGTTTA